ATCGTAAGATAAAAAAGATCTTTTTTATCAATTTTATCAATTATTTGATAATTATTAGTCCCGGTTTTAGTATTTTTATTCTTGTTGGTATCGATCTTGATCCAGGCCTCAATATCGATTTTCTTTTTAAGACAAAAATGGAGAATTTTCCAATCAAAATATTTTCGATCCGGATTTTTTTCCATATACATAATATCACTTTTTCTTAAATAATTTTTGATAGGGATATCCCCTAGTATATCAAAAAATTTGCCCTTATGTTTCTGTGTGTTGTAATTATAAAAACTCTCTCGATTCTTATTTACTTGGAATGGTGATCCATAAATATATGGGTCCCTCTTATTTTCATAATTAATAGATCTATAAGATAAAAGATTATATCTATAGTATTTTTGAAAATTCTCATTTTGATTTGGTAATGAATATACTTCGTAATCGTTTTGTTTTTTGTAATGAATTAATAGGTCTTTTTCATATGAATTCTCTTTGTTTAAATCTTGATTTTGAATTGTACGACATTTATTGATTCTATTTTTCCATTTTGCTGCTATTAATCTAGACCATCTAATCTGAGATAAATGGTATTGATAATGACCTCTTAACCAGTTTTTCCATTGATTTATTCCAGAATTCCGAAGTTTCTTATGTCTTAATTCATAATGAATTATTCCTTGTTTTCCAAAATAATCTTTTATTGAAGTCTTAAGAAAAAAAGACGTTCCGTGATATTGAAGAATAGATCTTAACTTATACAAGTTAAGAACTTGTGTTTGTGATATTTTGTAAAATACATATGCTTGTGACAAGGAGGATAAGTCAAAAAAATTCTGTGAATTCTTATTACTAATATTATAAAGTGACTTTTTTATAGTCGAAATAAAATGAATTTTATTTTGATTTGTTTTATTAATTCTTTTTTTATTTTTTTTATTATTGTAAATGGATTTATCAATCATTTTTTTTGTTGATTCAACAAAAAGTTGTATATTAATTCTGGGAATATTAATAATAGATAGAAGGATATCTGCGTATATCCTTTCAGTGAAAAATTTTATAAAATAATGTAATTTACGGATTAATCGAGTATTTCTTCTTTTTAATATTTGCCAATTTGGTGATTCGAATCTTTTAGCATTATAACTTGTTTTATTAGGACTATCATTTATTTCTGGAGTCACTTTTTTTTTATTTTTTGTAATTCTTTTTATTTGATTTCTGATTGTGCTTGTTCTATCAGTCAGATCTTTCATTTTTTTTTCTGTCAGTAAAAAATTTGTCCAATATGTAGATTGAATTCGACTAAAGGATTTATGAATTATATGATTGCGGGTTATAGAATCTTTTTCTTTTTTTTTTTTAGTTTCGCTTGATTTATATATTTCTCTCAATCTAAATAATAGAATTGGATTTACTTTTGAGAGTTCTTTTTTTATTTTTTTTAAAAACGGAATACCCTTGATAATCCATTTTTTTGTTTTTTTTGAGATATTTAGAAATTTTGTTCTTTCTTTTAAAACTTTTAGAAATATAAAATACTTTTTTTTCAATTTTCCAATTTTTTTTTCGAGTTTCTTAAAAATGGGTTCAAAAAAGGAAGGCCGTTTTTGGGGAGAACCAAAAGGAAGTTCAGCTTCCATTCCCCAAACCGTTAAAAAAAAAAAATCATCTTTTTGTCCTTTCTTTTTGATTCGATCTATATGAGAGGACCGTGGCTTAGATCTGTGCCAGGGTTTCAGACAGAAAGGAAATAGCATCTTTATTTGAATACCGTCTATTAACCAATTTTTCGGAAATTCTGTTTCTGATAATTGAACACCATTATAGGTGCATTTAACATGCATTTCTTTATTCCATTCATTTAAATCCTCAGACCACTCAGGAAATTGTAATAATAGCATACGGCCAATATTTTTAGCTATTATCAATGACGGTAATATAATATATTTTCTAAGAATCGATTGAGTTATTAACATGGAACCTCTTATTACTTGAGCAAATGGAATGGTATCCCAGGCTTCTGCTACTTCTATCCGCGCTTTCTCTTTTCTTTTGTTCTCTTCTTTTTTGTCCTTTTCCTTTTTTTCCCTTTCTTTTATTTCTTCTTCTGTATAATCTGAAATTTTGAATTCTGCTCCCTTTCCTATACAATTTCTAAAAATGAGTTTTATCAGTTCGGAGATATCAAAAAAAAAAGGGTGTGATTTGTCTATTCTGTCCAAAAAAAGCGGAGAATGTGCATTTGCTTGAAAAAGTTCCCAAATAACTGTTTTACATCTTTGGGCTTGCATTGAACCTTTGATTATGTCTCGACGAAAATCAGATTGTTGCGAATATCGTATCAAAGCTACTTCGTCTCTTTTATTAGAATTATTAGTATCCTTATTATTAGGATCGGTATTTCCCCGGTTATCAGTAAAAATCACTATACATTTGGCTTTTCTTGAACGAATCTGATAATCTATTGGTACTTCTTCTTCACTTTCTCCTTCCTGTTGTTCTA